TGAACTAAACCATAAACGAAGCTAAATCTACTGATGTATTGATGTATTACTAAAGAAGAATGAGAGGAATTGTATCAATCAATATCCAATTTTGTATATATAAGAAGTTAGATATACTTTTTCTGATTTGTTTGGTAGAGATCTAATTGCTCCAATCCATTTTTTATTCATAGTTGGAAGTTCTTACGCCATAATGGATCAGTGATTCTTTCCTTGGAGAAGGGGTAAGAAATCTTTTCAATATTCCTTCAAGGAGGCCTTATTAATTATGATTAATTATGTAATATATAAAAATAAAATATGAAAAAAAAAAAAAAGAACAAATAGACAAAGCCGGCTATCGGAATCGAACCGATGACCATCGCATTACAAATGCGATGCTCTAACCTCTGAGCTAAGCGGGCTCGCATAAAAGAAATTGTGCATAGGACTTTAGTAAACTCCTTCAGCTATTGCATCTTAATAATTCATTATAGTATAATGAATATACTATTATGTAACATAAATAATATATAACATAAAGAATATCTAATAGTTCTATAGCAATCAATTTCAACTAAAATTCTATTATTATTTATAAAAGAATGATTAGTTATAGTACTTAAACTTATAGTAGAATAACTCTCTATTCTAATTCTATTATACAATATACAAGGGCGACCCTAAGGAAAAGATAAGGATAAAGATTAAGTAAGGATAAGGATACAATCCGAATTATATACAATGATAATGAGACATTCCTCTGTGTTCATTCAAAAGGGTGGGGGATAAGGCGAAAAAAGAATCGACCGTTTGAGTACTCCAAATATCGGGGTAAAAAATGAGAGTAAGAGACGCATATATATGGGGTATATATCCATCCATATTGAATTGCGGATACATCAATGATAGAATCATTTTTGATTGGACTAAATACAAATAAAGGTCCTCCGATATCTGAAAGAAAATAGACAAGAAATCAAACAAATAGGAGGAGACAGAGACACTTTTTCTATATAGAAATCCATATCTTGCATATCTAAAGAATTCAACGTAAACGGTTCCGGAATAAATGAACATAAAGAAAGGGACGGCATCCCAACGAGATCCTAGTCTCAAAACAAAAAGAGGGGATATGGCGAAATTGGTAGACGCTACGGACTTGATTGGATTGAGCCTTGGTATGGAAACATACTAAGTGATAACTTTCAAATTCAGAGAAACCCTGGAATTAAAAATGGGCAATCCTGAGCCAAATCCTGTTTTTAGAAAACAAATCAAACTCAAATAAAGGGTTCAGAAAGCAAGAATAAAAAAGGATAGGTGCAGAGACTCGATGGAAGCTGTTCTAACGAATAGAGTTGACTGCGTTGATTGAGGAATCCTTCTATTTTTTCTCTAGAAAGGATGAATCCATACACGTACATATACGTAATAAAATATCAAAGAAAGATTCATATATGTTATATGCAAAATTGAAGAATTCTTGTGAATCGATTCTAAGTTTAAGGAAGAATCGAATATTCACTGATCAAATTAGTCACTCCATAGTCTGATAGATCTTTTAAAGAACTAACTAATTGGACGAGAATAAAGATAGAGTCCCATTATACATGTCAATATCAATACCGACAAAAATGAAATTTATAGTAAGAGGAAAATCCGTCGACTTTTTAAATCGTGAGGGTTCAAGTCCCTCTATCCCCAATAAAAAGTTCGCTTTACCCCCAACTATTTATTTTTTTTAATCCTTTTTTCAGCGGTTCCACATTAGTTATGTTTCTCAAACATTCTACTTTTTCACAAATGGATCGGATCGTGGGATGGGAGACGGGTTTCTCTTTTCTCACAAGTTTTGTGATATATACTATATACAATAGATGTGCAAATCAACATCTACGAGAAAGGAATCCCCATTTGAATCATTCACAGTCCATATAATTATTTTTAGTTAAACTTATACTTATTTAATTTAAACTTAGATAGACTTATCTTATAAACTTAGAAAGTAGAAAGTAAAGTATTCTTTTTGAAAATCCAAGACCAAGAAATTCCAGGGCCTGGGTAAGACTTTGTAATGCTTTTTTGAGTCTATTTAATTGACTGAAATAGACCCAACAAGCCCTCTAATCTAAATAGTATGGAGATGATGCGTCGGGAAAAGTCGGGATAGCTCAGTTGGTAGAGCAGAGGACTGAAAATCCTCGTGTCACCAGTTCAAATCTGGTTCCTGGCATGTGGTTAATAATGGATACTGATATAAATTAATCGATCTGGATCGGTATACATATTCGTTACTAGCTAGATCATGATACATACTTATCATTTGTGTATCTAAAAAGATGTCCTTTTGGGTGTTTAGAGATATGCCCCACATTTTTTTAGGTGAGTAAAGAGCATATATAGTTAAAAAAAGAATAGATTATGGTTCATATGGTACCTCTTCTCGGTAAAAAAGAATGTTAATATATATAATATCCGAAAAGTTCAGTTTTTTAGTTGGTTGAAAATTCAAAAAGTC